CATAAATCTTATTTAATCTAGATAAGAAAAAAAAGAATCTAGATAAGAAAAAAAAGACAAGATAATTTCAAATTCTAATATAATCTCTTAAAACAAAAGGGAAAAAGATAAAAGAATTTCTAACTACTGTTGCAGCAGCTACTGCCGTTTTCTTGATCTATCCAATCCTTTTCGGATGAGACATTCATAAACTGCTCTACCATAATTCTTAGCGGATAACTCCAATTTAGGTTTAATGGTACATTATATAAATATATAATAACAAATTAGTAAAAAGATTAATACAAAAAAGAAAATATACGAAGAAATTCGTCCACCTCCCACATATTTAATAGCCTCCCCCATAAAAAAACTTGAAATACCAACTCCATTTGGAATTCCATCAATTACTTGTCTATCAAAAAAATAATTTAATTTAGCTAACTTTCTTACACTCGCAATTAAAGATACTTCAAAAAAAGCATCTATATAACCACGATTATATGACCAATCATATATGACATTGATTATTTTATCAGCAATAATTTTTTTAGGAACACTCTTTTCAAATAAATTAAATAAGTTCAAATTTTGTAAAGAAGAAAAAACAGGTTTATAGAAAAAAGACGCTGTAAATATTCCGAAAAAAGCTATACTCACCGAAAAAGTTGCATTTGTAAAAAATTCATACCAATCCACAGAATTCTTTGAATTTTGATGTAAAAGGTCTATAGACGGAATTAACAATTTGGATAATATATCCAAATCTATTCCTTCTTGGCTGAAAGAAATTCCAATGGCCCCAACGAAGAAAGTCAATAGTACTAATACAAGCATAGAAAATAGCATAGTATTGTCTGATTCATGAGGATAAAAACAAGGAATGTTTTTAGTACCAAAATAGGTACTATCAATAAAAAGACGTGTTATGCTTTTGACATTTCGATTTATTCGATGTGAATATGTCGTCTTCCGAAAAAAAGAAGTCCTTTCATTATTATTCATTGTTAATAAAGCTAATAAATGAATTTTCGTTTTTAATTTTTTTTTTCCTTCTTTGCCCCATAAAGATATTGAATAGAATGAACTATTTTTCTTTCCATTGAAATTTTGAAAATGGACGTTTAAATATCCTTCAAAAACAAGTAAATAGATTCGAAACATATAAAATGCAGTTAATCCTGCTGTGGAACAAGCTATTATTGCGAAAATTGGTGAATACAACCAACTATCATTAAGAATCTCATCCTTGGACCAAAAACAGGCAAAAGGTGGAATACCACAAAGAGAAAGTGTACCCATTAAAAAAGCAGTTTTTGTAATTGGCGCATGTTTTGTTAAACCGCCCATAAGAACCATATTTTGACTTTTATCTGGAGAGTATCCAACAATTGCTTCCATTGAATGAATAATGGATCCAGACCCTAAAAACAACAATGCTTTTGAATAAGCATGAGTAATCAAATGAAATAAAGCAGCTCGATAAGAGCCCATACCTAAAGCTAACATCATATAACCCAATTGAGACATTGTAGAATAGGCCAAATTTTTCTTAATATCTTTTTGAGCAATAGCTAAAGTAGCTCCTAATACTACTGTTATTATACCTATCAAAGCTATTCCATTCATTATAGAGGGTATAACTATGAAAAGAGGAAGAAGTCGAGCTACAAGAAAAATTCCTGCTGCTACCATAGTAGCAGCATGTATAAGAGCGGAAATAGGAGTAGGCCCTTCCATAGCATCTGGTAACCATACATGAAGAGGGAATTGGGCAGATTTCGCAACTGAGCCGCAAAATAACAAGAGGGCGCACAAAGTAACAAAAAAAATATTAACCTCATTCTTATAAATCAAGTTATTGAATATTTGAAATAAATCCCGAAATTCCAAACTACCCGTTATCCAATAAAGACCTAAAATTCCTAATAATAAACCAAAATCCCCTACACGATTAGTTACAAACGCTTTTTGACAAGCATTTGCCGCAATAGGACGTGTGAACCAAAAACCTATTAATAGATAAGAACACATTCCAACCAATTCCCAAAAAATATAAACTTGTATCAAATTTGAACTAGTAACTAATCCCAACATTGAAGTATTAAAAAAACTCATATAAGTAAAAAATCTCAAATATCCTTGATCATGAGACATATAATTATCACTATAAATAAGAACCAGAATACCAACAGTAGTGATTAATATTGACATAATAGAAGTAAGTGAATCGATCAAGTAGCCAAACTCTAAAGAAAGATCATTATTTATAGTCCAAGACCATACATATTGATAGATGGAACTGTTCTTGATTTGATGAATAGACAGATCGATTGAAAAAACCATAACTATCGTTAACAATAAAATACTAGGAAAAGCCCACATACGGCGAAGATTTTTTGTTGCCGTGGGAAAAAGTAGAAGTCCTACCCCTATTAACATAGGAACTGGAAGCGGGGTGAAAGGTATGATCCATGAAGATTGATGTGTATATTCCATACAAAAAAAAATAAAGAATAACAAAGATTTTTATTTTTAATGAATTTTGTTTCTTATTCGTTTGTTTTATCTCTTTTGTAAAGGGTTCGGTTAATAAAAAAGTGGATATATAAATAGAATTTGATATTCTTAATTATTCTGAAACAAAATTTTTAGTGAAAAAAATTATTCTTATTTTTAGTAATATTCTTTTTTAGTAATATTAATTACTATTTATAATTACTATGTTAGTAAAAATTTATTTATTTATTAAGAAATAATCAGTTACTATTAATAAAGAATAATAAATAAAAACGAAATTTGTAAAATAAATATTTTTATCTATAGAGTGAGGATAAATAATTACACCAAAACTAAGAACATTCGTTTATTTTGATATGAATCAGAAAAAACAATTCATATGACATGACCCAATAAAATAATACTTTTTTTTATTATTCAGAAACATTAGTTCAAAAATGAACTATCAAAAATGAACTAATTGATTATTTTACATTACAATAAAAAGAGATCTATATCTATGTTTGGAAATATTTGGAAAAGGTTTCTACTATTCAATGTTTTACTTTAGATAGAAAACAAAAATAAAGAGGGAATTCAGATAGATAAGACATATAGCTAATTAAAGAAGAATTTGTTTTCATTTACAGAAGAAATGTCTTTCACATCGAACTATAGCAATAAAAAAACTATCCTAGTTGGATGGCAGTTCCAAAAAAGCGCACTTCTATATCAAAAAAACGCATTCGGAAGAATTTTTGGAAAAGAAAGGGATATTGGACAGCATTGAAAGCCTTTTCATTAGCCCAATCTATTTTTACAGGTAACTCAAAAAGTTTTTTTTGTAACAAAAAATAATAATCTGAATTAGCTCGATTCAAAGAGTATTCTTTAATACTAAATTAATACTAATCTTTAATACTAAATTAATACTAATATAGAATATGGAATATATATTTCGAATATATTCTATAGAATATATTCGAAATATATAGAATCTAAAATTTTTTGAATGTAGTGATAAATTTTAGATATTAGATATATAAATTAACTATTTTTCTTTCATTGAAAAAATGGAAATGCATTTCTTTAGAGTCAGAAAATGAAATAACTAAAAACGGAGTCATAAACAACTACTTCGTATTGAAACCGAAGCGTTCTATTTTCTTATTTTTATATTAATTAATAAGAAATAATAAATTAGAAAAATCCATTACTATACTTATAGTACTATAAGTATAGTTAATATAAATTTATTCTAATTCTATATTAATTAATATTCTAATTCTATATTAATTAATAAATTTATATATTTTATATATTTCTATATTAGAAAAAATCCAAATTGAAATTTGATTTATTAAATTTATTTATTATAATTATAATAAATCTTTATAGAGAATTATAATAGAATTTTTTCAATTCTTTAATGTCTAGTAAATAAATGTACTAAAGAAATATTGCACTTTAATTAATTGTTTCAATCTCGACGATTGACTAATGAATCGGTTATTATGATTTCGAGTAAGCCGCTATGGTGAAATTGGTAGACACGCTGCTCTTAGGAAGCAGTGCTAGAGCATCTCGGTTCGAGTCCGAGTGGCGGCATGGCATCCTATCCTATATTCTTAAATAAGAAGTCCTATAATGAATTCAATTCCCGATTTCTATTCCTAGTATTCATACCTTTTTTTGTTTTTTTCATTATAGATATTTATTTTCATTTCATTATATATATGATATTTTCAACTTTAGAGCATATATTAACTCATATATCGTTTTCGGTCATATCAATTGTGATTTCAATTCATTTGATAACCTTATTAGTCAATGAAATCGTAGGATTATATGATTTGTCCAAAAAAGCCATGATAATAACTTTTATCTGTGTAACGGGATTGTTAATTACTCGTTGGTTTTTTTCGGGCCATTTACCATTTAGTGATTTATATGAATCATTAATCTTTCTTTCATGGGGTTTTTCCATTTTTCATATGGTTCCGTTTTTTAAAAAGGATAAAAACCTTTTAAGTACAATAATCGCACCAAGTGTTATTTTGACCCAAGGCTTTGCTACTTCGGGTCTTTTAACCAAAATGCATCAATCCGTAATATTAGTACCCGCTCTACAATCCCATTGGCTAATGATGCACGTAAGTATGATGATATTGGGCTATGCAGCTCTTTTATGTGGATCATTATTATCGGTAGCTGTTTTAGTCATTACGTTTCAAGAAGTCATCCAAATTCTTGGTAAAAGCAAGAATTTGGATTCTTTAAATAAATCGTTTGATTTTGCTGAAATAAAATACATGAATATGAATGAAAGAAACAATGTTTTACGAAAAACTTCTTTTTCTTCTTCTAGAAATTATTACAGGTCTCAATTTATTCAACAATTGGATCGTTGGGGTTATCGTATTATTAGTCTAGGTTTTCTCTTTTTAACGATAGGTATTCTTTCAGGAGCAGTATGGGCTAACGAGGCATGGGGATCATATTGGAATTGGGATCCAAAGGAAACTTGGGCCTTTATTACTTGGACCATATTCGCGATTTATTTACATACTAGAAAAAATAAAAAATTGGAAGGTGTAAATTCTTCCATAGTGGCCTCTATAGGATTTCTTATAATTTGGATATGTTATTTGGGGATCAATCTATTAGGAATAGGACTACATAGTTATGGTTCATTTACATCTAATTGAATGAAAATGAGTAAAGAACTTGAAAAATAAAAATATAGAAAGCATATATATATAAACTTCCCATAAATCGTCGAGAACCCTTTAAATCAAGTAATGTAATGATTCAAAGGGTTCTCACAAACAACAAACATATTCGATTACAATTCAAATTCTTTTTTTTTAGTGAATCTAACGGAAAAATATTTTTTTCATTGTACAAAGGGTTTCTTTCTCTTTTTGATTTATTGGTTTTTTTCATTTACGAAAACTATCTCTCAAAAATTAGATAGAATAGCTTCAACCTTGTCAACCGAGAATGAGAAAATGAAATCCGGATAAATACCAATACCTATTACGGGTATAAGGATAGAAATTGAAATAAATAATTCTCTCGGCCCAGAATCAAAAAAATAAGAGTTTGGTGTCTTAAAAAACTTGTATCCATAGAACATCTGCCGTAAGAGAGATAATAAATAAATAGGAGTTAATATCATTCCAATTGCTGTTACAAAAGTAATTAGTATTTTAATCATTAAAAGATATTTTTGACTAGTAATTATTCCAAAAAAAACTATCAATTCTGCAACAAAACCGCTCATGCCTGGCAATGCAAGAGAAGCCATCGATAAGATAGTAAAAATCGTGAATATTTTTGGCATTGGGATAGCCATTCCGCCCATTTCGTCAAGATAAAGAAGACGTAGTCTATCATAACTAGTTCCTGCCAAGAAAAAAAGCGCAGCGCCAATAAATCCATGAGATATTATTTGTAAAATGGCCCCGTTGAGCCCAGTATCGCTTATAGAACCAATTCCTATAATTAGGAAACCCATATGAGATACCGAGGAATAAGCTATTCTTTTTTTTAAATTACGTTGACCAAGAGATGTTGAAGCGGCATAGATTATTTGAATAGAACCTAATATCATTAACCAGGGGCAAAATATAGAATGAGCGTGGGAAAAAATTTCCATATTAATTCGAACCAATCCATACGCTCCCATTTTTAATAAGATTCCGGCTAAAAGCATACAAGTGCTGTAATGTGCCTCTCCGTGGGTATCTGGTAACCATGTATGTAAGGGTATAATCGGCGATTTGACAGCAAAAGCAATAAGAAATCCCATATAGAATATTATTTCCAGCGCCACGGGATACGATTGATTAGTTAATGTTTCCAAATTTAATGTTGGTTCATTAGAACCATATAAACCGATACCCAGAATTCCCATTAATAAAAAAACGGAACTCCCCGCAGTGTACAAAATAAACTTTGTAGCTGAATACAAACGTTTCTTTCCCCCCCACATGGATAACAGTAGATAAACGGGAATTAATTCCAATTCCCACATGATGAAAAAAAGTAAAATGTCTCGAGAAGAAAATAATCCTATTTGACCGCTATACATTGCTAACATCAGGAAATGGAATAATTGGTATTCTCGAGTAACCGGCTGAGCCGCTAAAGTGGCTAAAGTGGTGATAAATCCCGTCAGTAAAATAGGTCCTATAGAGAGTCCATCTATTCCGAATCTCCAGTAAAAATCAAAAAAATTGATCCATTTATAATTCTCCGTCAGTTGGATTAGTGGATCATCCAATTGGAAATGATAACAAAATGCATAGGTTGTTAGAAGGAGATCTATTAAGCATATACAAATGCTATACCACCTAATTACCTTATTTCCCCTATGAGGAAATAAGAAAATTAAGGAACCCCCGGCTATTGGCAAAACTACAACTATTGTTAACCAAGGAAAAGAATTCGTGATAAAAATAAGATACACTTGGGCCCGAAAAACCCGTGCTCAAAATAAAATATTTTCTATTTTATTTTGAGCACGGGTTTTTGCCAGTAAAAAACGTATTCGTGTGGTGTTTTTTGAAACGTATCAATAAGCTAGACCCATACTTCGAGTTGTTTCATGCCATAAATAAACTCGAACACTTAAGAAATCCGTCGGACAGGCGGACTCACACCTCTTACAACCAACACAGTCCTCTGTTCTTGGGGCAGAAGCTATTTGCTTAGCTTTACATCCGTCCCAAGGTATCATTTCTAATACATCTGTGGGACAGGCTCGAACACATTGAGTACATCCTATACATGTATCATAAATCTTTACTGAATGTGACATTGTATCTATAGTAATTTTTGAACATCAAAAATGAAAATTATCAATCTAGTAAACTCGTAAATGAATCATATATTTATACACCAGATGAATCAATGATTTGTCATTTATACACCAGATGAATCAATGATTTGTCAGAATTTTGCTAATCAAAATAGACGTCTAGATAAATTTATAAGAAGGAAGAGAAGAGGACCAGGATACTTTGATTTATTATGATTTCGCAAACGCAAACATGATCATAAGTTGTGTAGCATACATACTAATTTGAATTGATAAATATTACACTATTCTCAATTCTACTTTTTATGATTAATTATGATTAATACTATTTATTCAACAAATTCGATTGATTGATACGGGTTGATTTTCTGTTACGAGAAATTGAGGAAACAATAGCCAGTCCGATAGCTGCTTCAGCGGCTGCAATAGCTATAACAAAAATGGAAAAAATATTTCCTTTTAATTGGCGATTATCAAAAAAATCAGAAAAAGTTACGAGATTTATATTAACTGCATTCAGTATAAGTTCAAGACACATAAGGGCTCTAACCATATTTCGGCTCGTGATCAATCCATAGATACCAATAGAAAATAAATAGGCACTCAAAACAAGTACATGTTCGAGCATCATTGACCAACTCCTTATCAATTTTGATTCATTTCAATATGAACAACAATTCAACAGATTCGATTGACTAAATAATATAACAAGTCTGGAACAAGAATATATTGGCAATAAAAAAAGGAGTTTCTACATAAAAACTCTTTCACTTCACATAAAATTCGACAGAAATAAATGTGAGAAAATGGAATATTTAATTATATTGCGAAAAAAAAAAAAGATTTCTTACTGTCGAGCTACGACAATTGCACCTATCAAAGCAACTAAAAGAATTATTGAAATGAGTTCAAATGGAAGAAAAAAATCTGTTGATAAATGAATTCCAATTTGTTGACTAGTACTTATCAAATCTTGCTCAATAATCTGATTTGGTCTTGTAGTCCAAATAATTCCGTACCATGATGTATCTGGAATAGTAGTTATTAGTGAAACAAAAAGACTTGTACAAACTATCAAAGTAATTCCATCCCCAACGGTCCAAAGATGAAAATCTTGATAATATTCTGAACTATTCATGAACATCACAGCAAATATGATTAAAACGTTTATAGCTCCCACGTAAATAAGTAGCTGTGATGCAGCTACAAAATGGGAGTTTGATAAAATATAGAATAAAGATATACAAACAAGAACCAGTCCCAACGAAAAAGCAGAAAAAATTGGGTTGGTAAGTAATACTACTCCTAGACTTCCTAATACAAGACCCGATCCCAGAAAGACTAAAAGAAAATCATGTAGCGTTTCAGGCAAATCCATTATATGTAAAAAAAAGACAAAGAAATCGAAATTTCATGACCTTATTGATATGACCAGGAAAAAAATTTTATATACTTAAATTTCTCTTCGCATTGAAAAAAAAATCCTACGGAGTTTGAATTGATATAGGTACAGTTATATGATCAAAGTCATTCCAGTCTTTATACGAAAGAGTAGTTTGAAACTATACTAAAACAAAAGTATATAAAACTATTTAATATTTAAATAATCTATTTATTTAATTAAGAATCTATTTCTAGAATTTCTATAATATAGAAGATCTAGAATTTCTATAATATAGAAGATTTCTAATCTGATATCTAATATTTATTCATTTTTTTTAATATTTTTTAAAATTAAAATTGAATAATATTATCCTAATTTAATTTATATTATTCTATTATATATATATATATTTTATATAGAATATGATTTGATTTATATGATTTTTTTTTTAAGAATAGTATTTAATTATAAAAAATTTTCTTTTTTTATTTGAATTGTTCGAATTGTATAATCATCAATTACTGACATTGGTAAACGACCCAAAGCAATTTGATTATAATTCAATTCGTGACGATCATAAGTCGAAAGTTCATATTCTTCAGTCATTGATAAACAATTTGTTGGACAATACTCAATACAGTTACCACAAAAAATACAGATTCCGAAATCAATACTGTAATTAAGCAATCGTTTCTTTCGAATATCAGTTTCCAGTTTCCAATCAACAACGGGTAAATCTATAGGACATACACGAACACATACTTCACAAGCAATGCATTTATCAAATTCAAAATGGATTCGACCGCGGAAACGTTCCGATGTGATTAATTTTTCATAAGGATATTGAATAGTTACAGGTAAACGATTTGCGTGAGATAAGATAATCATGAAACTTTGACCAATGTACCTTGCAGCTCGGACTGTTTGTTGACCATAATTCATGAACCCAGTTACCATAAGGAACATATCGTAAATATCTATGAATATTTTTGTTTTATTTCTTTCTCTTATTTGAGACAAGTTATGAATATAGAAGATCAATCTTTACAGTGAAAACAGTTGAGACGAAGTTGTTAATAATAGATTACCGAGAGAAATAGGTAAAAGAAATTTCCATCCAAGATTTAATAATTGATCCATTCTTAGCCTAGGCAAAGCCCATCTTGTTATGATAGAAATGAATAAGAACAAATAAGTTTTAGCTAATGTAATAAAGAGACCAATTGTAGTTCCAAAAACTCCATATGTTTTATTTATTTCAAAAAAATCAGAAACGAATATGTACGGAATCGAGATATTCGAACCGCCCAAGTAAAGAACTGTTACAAATAATGAAGAAATTAATAGGTTTAAATAGGAAGCAACGTAAAATAAACCAAATTTGATACCTGAATATTCTGTTTGATAACCCGCTACTAATTCTTCTTCCGCTTCTGGTAAATCAAAAGGTAATCTTTCACATTCTGCTAGCGAAGAAATTAGAAAAACGATGAAACCCATAGGTTGACGCCACAAATTCCATCCCCAAAAACCATATTTTGATTGCGCATCAACGATATCAACTGTACTTAAACTGTTAGATAATCCTAGTCGGTGATAACATTACTGTTCCCATCTCTATTACAGAACCGTACATGAGATTTTCACCTCATACGGCTCCTGGAAAGCCTTAAATAAATCTAAGGACCGGTCCGATTATTTTTGATATATCCCTAAGACAGATAAGATTCAAATCGATCGGACGGTTCTGAATTAGACCAATTCAATTCTGTCTGTTCTAATAAATAATTAATGAAATAGGTAAGAAAGAGAAATCCATTTTAATAAAAGATACAAAAGGTACTTCTGAATTGATCTCATCCCCTAAAAAATCAAAATTTGAATTTGTTGAGTAATAACTGAATTCTTCAATAAAATACTCTTTTATAATTTTCAATAACCCTCATCGTTTTCAATTACGAAAAAGAATTACACATTAGTTTCTTAATTATGACATGAATTCTATCTCCATGAATATGGATATCAGAAATCAAAAACGAAAAAGCGATCTCCTTTTCGTTTTTGATTTCTTGTGTTTTTTTCGTTCCTATTCTTCTTTTTTGTGTTATGAAAAAGGGACTTAAAAAATATTAAAGGATTTTTTCGTTCCTGATAGTAATTTTTTTAATAAGTGGGTGGAAGCATACTCTGGATCGGAGTTGTGGGGAGTACTGCTTGATTTTTTCTACCAACTTAAAGCCCCAATTAGTATTCTTTTTCTATTATGCGTAAATTCTCTTTTTGATAATTTACAAAATATGCGTTACTAATCCTTTGTGTATCTTGGTGTTTCTAACCATCCACTCATTTTTTTATTAACCCCCTTATTGATGTTAATACATCTATGATAATTCATACAAATGGTAACTAAAACTCAATAAGGTTGGTCTTTTCAACCCGCTTCAAAACAGGATGACTAATTATCCAATCTTGGGTTAAACGGCCTCTTCTGTTTATAATTTTATTTCACTTAATTCTTATACATAGAAAATGAGACTCAATATTTTTACTGCCTTTTCAAATCATCATACTTTCTATTAACTATAAGTAATATAGTATTCTTAAATTATATTCAATAAAAGCTGTTTTATTTCACTCATATAACTATCTGATTTAGTTCTTCAATCCGAATTGTGAAAAAGAAAATAAAGATAATGAAGGTATCTATTCAATTTATTCGACCCCTTTCCTATAAAGTCCTATAAAGAAAGGAGCATAGCAATAGCATCGAATAGCTCTGTTTCAACGAATCGCACGTAGAGATATTGATAAGACACACAGAGTTAATGGTATTTCATAACTAATCGATTGAGCAGCAGCTCGTAGACCACCCAAAAAGGAATATTTATTATTTGATCCATATCCTGACATAAGAAGTCCAATGGGAGCAATACTCGAAATAGCAATCCATAAAAAAACACCGATATTGAAATCAGATAAAACAAAGTTATAGCCAAAAGGAATTACTGAATAGCTTATTAGAATTGATATGACTGATATGGATGGTCCGATACTAAATAAACGAATATCTCCCCTAGATGGAATAAGATTCTCTTTGAAAAGTAGTTTTGTTCCGTCTGCTAGAGCTTGAAGAACTCCAAAAGGACCGGCGTATTCAGGTCCAATACGCTGTTGTATCCCTGCAGATATTTCTCTTTCTAACCATACAATTGCTAGTACACTTATTGTGATTCCCAATACAAGAATCAAAATAGGTACAAGTACCCATAGAATTCCATATACCTCTTTTAAAGATTCCAATCCGGAAAAAGAATTGATATCTTGGACTTCCGTTGTATCAATTATCATTTCAACGATCAATTTCTCCCATAATGATATCTATGCTACCTAGTATTGTCATAATATCAGCCAATTTCATTCTTTTAACTAATTGAGGAAGAATTTGCAAATTGATAAAACCCGGTGGACGGATTTTCCATCTCCAAGGAAAACCATTCTCATCCCCTATTAGAAAAATTCCTAATTCTCCCTTGGGGGCCTCAACTCTTACATAAAGTTCTTGTTTCGGCAATTCAAAAGTCGGAGACGGTTTTTTACCAATGAATCGATATTCAAAATCATTCCATTCAGGCTCTTTTTCTCTATCAAAGCAGCGGATTTCTAAATTTTCATATGGCCCGCCGGGAATTCCTTCCAAAGCCTGTTGAATAATTTTTATGGATTCCATCATTTCACCAATTCGAACTAAATAACGAGCTAATGAATCTCCTTCTTTTTGCCATTGAACTTCCCAATCAAATTCCTCGTAACACTCATAATTATCAACTTTACGTAGATCCCATTGTATTCCGGAAGCCCGAAGCATCGGTCCTGATAAACCCCAATTTATTACTTCCTCTCTACCAACAACACCTACTCCCTCAACACGTTCTAAAAAAATTGGATTTCGCGTAATAAGTTTTTGATATTCAACAACCCTTGTTAAAAAATAATTGCAGAAATCAAAACATTTATCTATCCAACCATGAGGTAGATCAGCCGCTACTCCCCCGATACGAAAAAAATTATGCATCATTCTCATACCTGTCGCAGCTTCAAATAGATCATATATTAATTCTCTTTCTCTAAAAATATAGAAGAAAGGGGTTTGTGCACCAATATCTGCCATAAAAGGTCCCAGCCATAGTAGATGAGAAGCTATACGACTTAACTCCAACATAATTACTCGGATATAGCTGGCTCTTTTAGGTACTTGAATATTTCCCAATTGTTCCGGTCCGTTTACGGTTATTGCTTCTGTGAACATAGTAGCTAAATAATCCCAACGTGTTACATAAGGCAGATATTGTATAATTGTTCGGTTTTCCGCAATTTTTTCCATCCCTCTGTGTAAATAACCCAATATTGGTTCACAATCAATAACATCTTCACCATCCAGAGTAACAATAAGTCGAAGAACACCATGCATTGATGGGTGGTGAGGCCCCATATTGACTATCATGAGATCTTTTCTTGTAGCTGGGACATTCATAGGTTTTTCCTCGATTCATTCTTCCATGAATCGTTAAAAAAAAGTTCATCAAAATTCAAGATCTAATAAATCGAATAATTGAAAATGACTCTTGAAATTAACGAATTTGTGAGTCCCGAATATCCAACTGATTTATTAATTTTTTATAACGTATTCTATTTTTCTTTGACAAATAAGACAGTAGTCGTTTCCGTTTTCCCAAAATTTTACGTAAACCTCTTTGAGATAAATAGTCTTTTGGGTGTAATTCAAAATGTGAAGTAAGTTTTCGTATCTTATTAGTGAAATTGAATACTTGAAATTCAACTGATCCGGTGTTTTCTTCTTCTTTATTTTGTGAAATAACAGGTATAAATGAATTTTTTATCATAAAAAAATGAAATGAAACCTTTCCTCTCCCCCTTCTTTATTGATAGATATTTTTATTGATCAGTAATAGTAATGACACTAATTTTGAATTTTGTATATAAAAAAATCTTAATTTACTTAAGAATTCTAAATTTAGAATTCTTCATTTCTTTTTTTTTCAAATCAATTTAATTATAAAATGAACTATTATTATTAAGCAATCCAATTCAAATGGATATCAAAACTATATTTATGGATTCACAAAATAAAAAATGATATTGTATACTTCAAAAAAAATAAGACGATTTTGTTGATTCATTTTTCGATCTAATGGATACATCGTTGAATTAGTATCAATGCCACAATGCGTGTGCGCATATTATATATATATATATATATTTGTATATATATATATATATATTTGTCTTCGCATACCAGATATGATATGAGATATGTTACGATAAATAGAAGAAAAATGTAGATTATCGAATTTTCAATCGTGGATACATAAGTATCCTTATTAAACTGAAACGGCTTCCATTATGGGTATCAAACCAATAGCGATTTATACAAGCTAAATCTTCTAATCGATAATTTGGCCAAAGAAAGAATTTTAAATTCATTAGTTTTTTTTTTTCTCTATCAAGATCTTTATTTTTAGCCAAAACTTGACAGCACTTATTTATTTTATTCTCATTATAATTTAATTTATTCTCATTGTAAAATATTTTGTTTTTATCCACACTATTTCTATTCCTAGGATTGAAACAAAGTAGAATTCTCAATTCTCTACGGCGTCTAGTGGACAAAATATTTTCAGGAACAAGCAAATCATAATGATTTTTGTCTTTACGACTTTTTTCTGGGTTTCTTTGAAACATTTGAGGCAGATTCTTATGCTTCAACGAGAGGCTTATGGTTTGATACATCAAAAATTGTTCGTTGTTTTTTCTAGGCAGACGAACAGGTTCCCTAAAAAACATTTCTTTTTCCAGCAATTCGTTATTAAGAGTGAAATCCTTCTGATTCGGAAACATCACCAAACTCTCTAGATTTAGTTCTCCCTTTTTAATAGAGTCTATCATAATTTTTTTTATCTTTTGCAATCCAACCAGGAGATAGTTTAATTGGATATTATTCATCATTATTTCATCTAAGGGAGTACTATAGTTTAAATGAAAACCCAAATACTTTCTTACTAAGAAATCCCGTTCTATACTTATATTTTTATTGATACTCTTAGCACGCTTTTTGTTGTCTAATCTTTCATAAGATTTTTCAATATCTCTTTCTTGGTTTGAGAAAGATGAGTTAAGATCTACTCGACTCGCGTATTCTGCTTTTTGATTTCCATAAAACTGGAAAAAAAGGGATTTGATTGGCATGATCCACGGATTCTTCTTATATGCATCATATAATCTCTTCAATTTCAAAAAGTACAAATAACTCGAATTCGATACGGAAGGCTTTGGTATTTTTCTATTTATTGCCGTCCAATCAAAATACTTTCTATCCAGATTTTTTTCCATATCTATAATAGCATCTGCTCTATCAAAAAATTCTTTTGTACGTGTATAAGAAATCGCTTTCTTTTTGTTTGCTTGGAATGGGGATCCATGAATATATGATTCTTTCTTATCTGCATAATTAAGAAATTTATATGACAAAAGATCATATTTATTTTGTTTTTTATATTTTTTGAATATTATTTTTAAATTTCTTTCTAAGAAGTCTTTTACGTCTATCGGTTCTTTTTTGTAAAGAATTAATGGGGTTTTTTCATATGAATCATATTCGGTTAAATCTTTATTTTGAGCCACACGATGTTCATGGATTCTATTTCTCCAGTTTTGTGGTACTAATCTAGACCATCTGCTCTGAGGTAAATCATATTGATAATGAACCTTTAACCAATTTTTCCATTGATTCATTACAGAATCGGGAAGGTTCTTATGTCTTAATTTGGAATTAGATATTCCTCCTTGTATTCTAAAAAAAGAATTCTTTATTTCATTCTTAAGAAAAAAAGATCTTCCATGAGATTCAAAAACAGATCTTAACTTATACTTATTTAAGTTAATAACTTGGGTTTGTGATAATTTAAAAAATACATATGCTTGTGATAAAGAAGATACGTCATAAGAATTCGGTGAATTCGTCTTCCTAATCCTCCGAGATTTGTGTATAATCGACATAAATGGAATTATACTTTGATTTGTTTTATCAATTCTTTCTGCATTTGTTTTTTTATTGGAACTGGATTTTTTTATAATTTTTTTTGTTGATTCAAGAAAAAGTTGTACCTTGGTCCTAGGAATACTAATGATAGATAGAAAGATATCTATGTATACCCTTTCCATCAAAAATGGAAAAAAAGAATACAATTTACGGGTTAATCGAACATTTCTTCTTTGTAATATTTGAAAAATATTTTTTTGTAATTCTAATCTTTTAGCATCATAAGTTGTTTTGTTCGAATTCAAATTTTTCTCTGAAGTTATAACCCCCCCTTCTTTTTCTTTTGTCATTTTTTCTATTTCGTTTATGATTGTCTTTGTTTTAACATTAAGATCTTTTATCCTTTTTTCTGTCAATGAACAAGAATTTGTCCAACTAATAGATTGAATTAGAACGGGTGGTTCGTAAATCATTGGATTATTCTTACTGATTGTTGAATCTTTTTTGTTTTCACCGATTTCATCTATTTTTATGAATCTAAATAGAATACTTTTAAGAAGACTTTGGATGGTCCATTTTCTTCTTTCTTTTAAGATGGTTAGAGACCCCTTTTTTCCTTTATTTAAAACTTTTAGAACTAGAAAAAAACTCTTTTTAAATTTTTTTTTCATTATTTTTTTGATCTTTTTAAAAATGGGATCAAAAAAATCAAAAAATGGTGGAAATGGATTCGGGATTTCATCAGAAAACGGCGATTGGATTGGTATTCCAGAAGCTGTTAAAAAGCAAAAGTGACTACTTATCACGTTTTTTTTTTCAGTGTATCTTTTTTTTTTTACAGTGTATCTTTTTTTTTCAGTGTATCTTTTTTTTTTTTCAATGTATCTTTTTTTTTTTTCAGTGGATCGTACCTTATGTCTGTGCCAAGGTTTCAGACTAAAAGGAAATAAGATCATTATTTGAATACCCTCATCTGCCCATTCTCTTGGCAATTCTTTTTCGGATACTGGAGCGCCATGAAAGGTGCATCTAATATGCAATTCTTTTTTCCAATCCCCAAAATCTTCTGACCATTCGGGATTTTGAAATAATAGTATACGAACGATATTTTTAGTTATTATCAATGAAGGTAATAGAATATATTTTCTAAGAATCGATAGGGTTATTAAATATAAACTTCTAACTATTTGACCATATCCATAAAAAAAGCCATCCCAGGTTTCTATTATTGCTCTCATTTTTTTTTCTTCGTCGTCTTTTTTCAGCTCTTCTTCTCTCACTTTTGCTTCTTCTTTTCTCACTTTTGCTTCTTCTTTTCTCTCTTTTTCTTTTCTTTTTTCTTCTTTTCTCTCTTTTTCTTTTCTCTCTTCCTCTGTATAATCAGAAAATTCAAATTCTGTCTCTTTTTGCATCCCCATTTTGGACAAAAAAAAGGTTTTCATTGATTTGAAAATATCAAAAGAAAAGAACGAGGATTTCCCCGTCCTGTCCCCAAAAAGGGGGGAATGGGAATGGCCAGTTCTTCGAAAGAGACTCCAAATCGCTGTTTTACGCCTTTGAGCGCGTATAGATCCTCTGATTATTTCTCGGGTATGATCAGGTTCGCGGAAATAATGGACTAAAGCCAATTCTTTTTTTTTGTCACTATTATCAAAATTGCTAGTATGACTATCATTGTTATAGTGTGACTTTGTAGTAAGTGTACTAAAAGAAACTCTACGTTCGGCTTGTCTGGAACGAATCTGAGCCTCCTTTTGTGTTCCTTCCATCAATTGCTCCAATTCGTCGATTAATTTGTATGGCCATCGAGGAACTTTTTTACGGATTTCGTTTATTCCAATACATTTATTTCTATTTAAAATTGTTTGATCGTTCAGATCAGTTCTAATTGCGTCGAATAAGAATTTTTTTTTTCTTTTTTTTTCTTCGGAATACATTTTTACTTGTTCATGTTCTGGAAATAAAGAAAGTCCGTCAAAATTCAAACTTGATACTGATTTTCCCGAAAATTTACTGATTAAGTTAAAAAAAAAACCAATTTCAGTTAATAATGATTTTCTATCAAATGGATCTATTTTCTGTTCAAATTCTGGATAATTACTATTATTAGAAAGAAGGATACCATGAATCTTATTTATCAAAATGTAATTTGTTGTGTAAGTTTCATTTTTAATTGATGGTGAAAAGCATTTTTGAATTTGTCCACGAAAGCGTCCATTCAAGAAAGGATCATATATTTTAGGTAAGTATTTTGTTTTCGTCTCATCATTACACAATCGAATTCGGTTTTCGAATACATCCAGAGGAGGAAATCCCTTATCTAGAACTTTTGCCCTTTTCAACAATTCATTGCTTAGTTTCTTTCTTTTTTCTTTATTAGTGGAGCTCCAATAATTAGACAACTCATTATAGGAGATTTTATCTCTTGTGAAGAGATCCATTTTTTTTTCCATGATTTTAAGAAAAGTCGATAAACTGGGTGGATACGTGAAAGATATTCTTTCTTTTCCATCACTTTGACATATATGAAAAAAAAATTGTGAATTTTCATTTCTTACGACATTTTCAAATCGATCATTTTTTATATACCGCAATGGGCGAATCCATCGTTGATAATCGAAAAGAATAGTTACAAGAGGTTTTTGAAATACGAAGGGATCGTTCTCTTCCTCGATTTTGTACAAATTCTTATCTTTTTCCGAAAAAAGATAAATAGAAGGATCTTCTTCGTCTTCGATGGATCTTTTTTGTTCTTGTTTAGTTCCTGCCGTTTCCGAATTTCTTTCAACATCCATTTTTTCAAATTCACTATCTTCTTGAATTTCTAACATTTCCTCAGTAAAAAAATAAGGAAGCGGTATTCTGCCTAAATAGTATAAACAGGTAATAAATGAGAAAAGAACAAATATTCGAGACATATAATATCGCAATTCTG